TTTCGATCAAATCACACATCGCAGTATACTAGGCCTTCTAATTCCTTAAGTGGTTTATCTAAAAGATTCGCGATATAACTAGGAAGGCGTTTCAAATACCACACATGAGTCACTGGACATGCGAGTTTTATGTATCCCATTTGATATCTTCGTACACGAGAATCAACAAATTCGACCCCGCATTGTTCACAAAATTTGTGGTCTTCCTTTTCAGCTCCGATCACTCGAAAATTTCCACAAGCACAAATTCCACTTTTTATAGGTCCAAAGATTCTTTCACAAAACAATCCGTCTTTTTCTGGTTTATTGGTTTTGTAATGAAAAGTGTAGGGTTTTGTCACCTCTCCGACTACCTCCCCATTAGGTAGAATTTTGTTAGCCCAAGCACTTATTTGTTGAGGAGAAACTGGTCCAATTCGAAGTTGTTGATGTTTATACCGGTCGATCATAGAATAGAAATTCTGATTCATTCAGATCAAGCTTCCTTCCTATTAATCTGGAAGTTTTTCTCAGATACAAGGAAATGATTCAGTTCCAGAGCCAAAGATCGTAGTTCTCGAACAAGCAATCGAAAAGATTCTGGAGCATCCTCAGGATTAGATATTGTTCCTCCAATAATCGTAGTACCAAGTACTTCCTGACGAGCTCTAATATGATCAGATTTATAAGTAAGCATCTCTTGTAAAATATGAGCAACACCAAATCCCTCTAAAGCCCAAACTTCCATTTCTCCCACTCGTTGTCCCCCTTGTTTGGCCCTTCCTCTAAGGGGTTGTTGTGTAACAAGTGCGTAATGTCCACTGGAACGCCCATGGATTTTATCATCAACTTGATGAATTAATTTAAGTATATAGGACTTTCCTATTAGAACAGGTTGTTCAAAAGGATCTCCAGTTCTTCCATCAAATATTTTACTTTTTCCAGGATATTCGGGTTCAAATACCCATGGATTTTTTGTTTGCTTACTGGCTTCATATAATTCCGAAAACACTAGTTTTCTCGAAGCCTCTTGCTCGTATCTCTCATCAAAGGGGGCAATTCTATAATGTCTATTTAAAAGATCTCCCGCTAACCCGAGCGAACATTCAAATATCTGTCCCACATTCATTCGTGAGGGTACTCCTAAGGGGTTGAAGACCAGATCAACCGGTGTTCCATCTTGTAAATAGGGCATATCTTGTCTAGGCAAAATTTTGGAAATAATACCTTTATTCCCATGTCTTCCAGCCACTTTATCACCCACTTTGATTTCACGTTTCTGTGAAATATATACACGAATCATTTCTGGGTTATAATTGGAACCCCCTTTTCTCTGGATCCATCTCACATCAATAACTCGACCCCTTCCACCTATAGGTAATTTTAGAGAAGTTTCCTTTGCAGTGGATACCTGAATGCCAAGTATGGCTCGTAATAATCTATCCTCTGGGGCATACGACGATTCGTTCGCCGTCTGAGGCGTTAATTTACCTACTAAAATATCACCTGTTTCCACCCAAGATCCCAGCATCACGATTCCATTTCTGTCTAAATTGCGGAGTAAATGAGCCTCTAAATGCGGTATTTCGTTAGTAATTCTTTCAGGGCCCTGACTTGTCATATGAGTTTGAATTTCATATTTTCGGATGTGAAAAGAAGTATAAATATCGCTATATACCAAACGCTCACTAATGAGTACCGCATCTTCAAAATTGTAGCCTTCCCATGGCATATAGGCTACTAATACATTTTTTCCCAAAGCGAGTTCTCCACCAACGGTAGCCGCACCGTCCGCTAAAATTTGTCCCCTTTTAATGTATTTACCCCACTGAACCTGAGGTTTTTGGTGCATACAAGTATTTTTGTTGGAACGTTGATACATAACTAATGGAATAGTTATAGTGTTTCCATTACCTGAGAAAACAATTTGGTGAGTATCAGTAGAAATGACCTTTCCCTCGTGTTCGGCTATAATCGAAACCCCCGAATCTAGAGCCGCTTGGCGTTCCAGTCCGGTTCCAACAATGCATTTCTCGGACCGAGAAAGCGGAACTGCTTGACGCTGCATATTAGAACTCATTAAAGCCCTATTCGCATCATTATGCTCGATAAAAGGAATAAGGGAGGCTCCAATAGAAAAATATTGGAAGGGAAAAATGCTTCGAAGATGAACCTGCTCCCATGCAATAATCAGGAATTCTTGACGGTATCGAGCCGGAACAACCTGTTCTTCCTGAATACCCCGACTCAAGGCCAAAGAATTTCCTGCCGCTACCATATAATATTCATCTCTACTTGGTGATAAATAAACCATCCGTGCCTCTTTTTCTTTTGATCTTTCAAATATTTCATAAAATGGACTCTCTACGGATCCCCAATGACCAATCCTCACATGAATAGCTAAGGATCCAATAAGTCCAACATTGATTCCTTCGGAGGTGTCGATTGGGCAAATACGTCCATAGTGACTAGGATGGATATCTCGTATACGAAAACTAGCAGTTCGCCCTGTCAACCCCCCAGGACCTAAATAACTCAATTTTCGCCCATGAACAATTTGTGTCAATGGATTAGTTCGATCCAAAACTTGAGATAAAGGGTGTAGGCCGAAAAATGATTCATAAGTGGTTGTTAATGAAGTTGAAGTTACCAAATTTTGAGGAGTTGGTATCAATTTATGCCTGATTGCTCCAGATATAGTCCCCCGAACCGCATTTTCTAAACGAGCAAGAGCCAATCCGAATTGATCCTGCAACAGATCTGCTACAGAACGAATACGTTTATTTTTCAAGTGATTCATATCGTCAAGTGTACCCATTCCAAATTTCATTCCGATCAAATGATCCGCAACAGCCAATACATCTCGCGGTAACAAAAATGTATTGTTCTGAGGTATATCAAGATTCAATCTCCGGTTGATATTTCGCCGACCAATTCTTCCTAATTCACATCTTTGTTGAAAAAATTTCCTTTGTAATTCCTTACACAAGGACTCAGAAAATACCGGATCCCCACCTACACAAGCAAATTGTTGATAAAACTCTAGAATGGCATTTTCCTTTGATCCTATTTTTTTTTTTTCCTTATCATTCGGGAAAGACAAGAAAATTTCAGGGTAACAAACATTATCTAGAATTTCTTTTAGGTTTAAACCCATAGCTGATGATAGAACTAGAATAGATATTTTTTGTTTCCTACTCACACGGGCCCATATCCTTGCTTTTCTATCAATTTCTAATTCTGATCTTCCTCCCCAATCTGATATTATGGTGCTGGTATAGACAGAAATTCCGTTATGGTCCAATTCTGAACGGTAGTAAATACCGGGACTTTGCAATATTTGATTAATCACAATTCTGTAAATTCCATTTACTATAAAGGTTCCCAGGGAATTCATTAGAGGAATGTTTCCAATAAATACCGTTTGTTCTGTCATATCTCTATCGGTTTTCCAAATTAATCCCGCAAGTACATATAATTCAGAAGAATATGTGAGTGATTCATACACAGCATCTCTTTCTTTTATCAAAGGTTCTGCCAATTGATATGTTTCCACAAATAATTTAAATTCAATTTCTTGATCTGTATCTTCAATTTTTGGAAACTTATTAAATTCTTCCATTAAGCCCTGATTAATAAACCTACAAAATCCCTCAAATTGAATCTGACTAAATCCAGGTATTGTGAACATCCCCTCATTTCCATCCCGGAGCATTTGAATCTTAAGTTTCCTGTTTATTGAAAAATCCCATTCATTATTGGCTCACCTTTTCATCGATCCATATGGTATGGATCGATCTAGCAATGATGGAATATATATTCTGTTTACTGAATTACATAAAATTTTAGATAACTCCATACCATATATGTATTTCATACACGTATGAATGATATGTATTTCATACGTATGAATGGAGATGAGAATGAGAGGGTGAATAAAACAAAGAGAATTTTCGGCGCAAATTCGATTCGAATTTGCGAAAGATACAAATGGAAATAAATTGATAAATTCTTGGAAAAAAAATATGCCACTTAGTAGACTTGACTTATAGAGTCATGGAATATCCAAATTGATCCAATTTCTACTTATTATTTATGATATTACGATTAGATTGAGTACAAAAAAGTGGATTTGGGATTTAATCAACTCGCCAGGAATGAGACAAAGACAGAATAATCAGGAGCAGTATAGAGTTGACATAGAATATGATTGAAGTGCATAATCCTAATATAATAGGAGTTAGTTGTATTTATTAAGTACATGCCAATATAGTTATCTAGCTATCTGTATATTTCATCTTTTATCATAGTTCCACTTGGGCAACACGGTCGTGCCATATCATAATTGACCTTTTCTATTCAATGAAAAATTAAAGCACGAAAATCTCCTTCCCGAATCGGTCGCGGCCTTGTGACACCCACGGCTGGTCGGTGTCCTCCTCATCCTGATAAGGCTGCCAGACGACCTGAAAAGATAATTAAAATATAATTAATAATTTAAAATACATAAATTAAATAATTAAAATACATAATTAAAATGCATAAATTGAATTTAAAATCTCTTTTTATATATATATATATATATATATATATATATATATATATATATATATTTGTCTCTAATATATATCAAAAATAAAAAAATAAAAAAAATATTATTAATTATATAATAAATTATATATTATATAATTAATAATATTTTTTTTATTTTTTTATTTTTGATATATATTAAGATATTTTTAAGTATTATATTATTATTTAAAATAAATTTTTAAATTAATAGTATAGTTAATGGTTCAATTTGCCCTGAATTTTTGAGTCATAAATCCACTTTTTCCCTTTTGACTTTTTTTTGAAAAGAAAGGAAAGTTTCTAAATGATATAAATATGTATGAAGATACAATTAATTGAAGAAAATGATCTCAACTAGATCCAATAAAAAAGAGGAATTCTTCTTTAGAAAAGGATAAGTACAACGTAATTCGGGATCAAAATCAAATAGAAGAAATAGAAGAAATGGCTCAGAAATCCTCCCAAAAATTAGGAAAAATTTAGGAAAAAGTATAATAGAATTTAAAATTTCTATCCATTTTTTATTGTTTTGGCGGCATGGCCAAGTGGTAAGGCGGGGGACTGCAAATCCTTTATCCCCAGTTCAAATCTGGGTGTCGCCTGATCAACAAAAAGCTCGAGATTTCTTATCCTGCTGATATAAACCCAAATCGACGAATTCTTCCCCAACAGAAACAGAGGTAAAGGCCCAGGCCTTGTCAATACTTGATTTTAAGAATGATCCATAGGTTCTAGAAAAGCAAAGACTGTTACTTTTTCCTCAAAAGATGGGTCTGAGTCTGGCCCAAACAAACCGGTACTACTAGACTAGGTATAAGATAAATCAAATAAATATCGAGAGCCAATTCTGAGATTCAGAACTGCGAGAGTAAGAGATCGGAAATCTTATCTTAGTAGTCAAAGAGTCAAAAAGGACTCTCTATTTTTTTTTGCTTCTAGGATTAAAAATGGATGATAGGAAAGACTATAAAATCTTCCTAATTTAATTACTTACTCTACACTACTAAGGTAGTTAAAGTTAAGGAATGAATAAAGAGACTTTGTCTCCAGACTCACAAGAAATTCTTAGTGCTCAATCAAATCAATCAATATTGATTGGCGATAGTTATCTACCTTGATGGTATATTTTTATGTATATGTATGCCTTTTTGTTTATGAAAGAAAGTCAACAAACAGTGAGTCTTACTATTCCTACATGTTTTATTAGGATAGGAGCATTCGCTTGATATTTCCAAAGCATGTATATCGTATTTGTCCCTAATCTTTACCGATTCTACCAGCATAATATAGGAACTTGTTACGAAAGCATAATATAGGAACTTGTTACGAATGGATTGATTGGATTGCTCCATCAATAACCTTAAGTCATAATTCCATTTTGACCCTGCACCATTGATTCCACTATGATTAGTGATCAATAATGGAATAATTCTTTCATTTCATAAGGATAGGAGACATAATTCACATGGATATAGTAAGTCTCGCTTGGGCTGCTTTAATGGTAGTCTTTACATTTTCCCTTTCACTCGTAGTATGGGGGAGGAGTGGACTTTAGAGGTACTATTAATTTAGTAATCAAATTGTATCAATTGTTTAATTGATTGTTTTACGAACTGTTTAAAATAAAAATGCCTCTGTTTTAAAATTCTGCTGTAATACAGTAAAATATGAATAAGAAAATATACTAATGAATAATAACCATTCGAACAAACAACGAATGATTACCACAGTTGTATTTCGAAACTCAAATCAACGGAATGCCTATGATAGGAGATAGGATTTTTTTTCCAGCCAAGTTCTTCCTATTCTATTTTGATTTGTTGAACCGGTTCTGACCAGAATTACGGATATTACAATAAAAAAAAAGCAACCTTTCTTTTTTCCTTCTTTCTTTTGACTTTTACATTTTTACTGTTCCAAGAGAAAGTTGTTCTGCTATTACAGCGATACATACTTTCTACTGAAAGCTCCTAGTGGTTGTCAAAACAGGTCCTACGCATAGAATAAAAAATCTTGCTTGCGTTGAGCGATCTACATATCATACATTTAACATTTTAGACTTCTAGAAATTTTATTTATTTAGGCTTTATTGACTCATCTAATGTCATGTTTAAGCATGACAAATCGGCGAATCTACTACCCCTTTTCCAGATCCGACGAAGTTACCATAGAACTTCATGGATCATCTGTTTATAGCTCAATCAATGACTTCTTTGGAATGATAAAAAAAAAAGGATTCCTTGGTTTCGTTTTCTATAATATATATAAAATATGCCCACACTTTTCTTCCTACATTGATTGTTTTGATCTATCTCGGGATCCTTATTTTAAATTATAAGAAACCTATAGAATAGAACAGTTGACCTTCAATTAAATTATTATTTAATTTATTTTGGATTGATCAAAATTCATACAAATGCCTGCTATTTTACATATTTTATTTATATTTACATATTTATTTACATAAAAAATGTGTACAGGCGTATTGGAAATTGATCTATGTTATCGAGCCTATATCTGTATACAAATTTATATAATAATGGATAGTCTACAATACTAGATAGTGTGGTAGAAAGATTTATATAGTTTAGTTCTTTCTACCATACTATCTCAGATACTGTCGATTCCAGTCCGATCATTTCATTTAAGACTTGGAGTTTAAATCCCCTTCTTTTCTTCAATCATTGACAAGAAGTCAAAGTATCAGTCAACTTAATCATTTTGACTGACTGTTTTTACGTAGATGATAAGTAAAAAAGCAGTAGGAACTAGAATGAACAGTGCAGTAGCAATAAATGCGAGAATATTTACTTCCATAATCTTATTGTTTTTTTCTTCGCAATAACTCGGGATCTAATCCCATAGAGATGAGAAATTTGACTTGACTGCTGTAAATTAAATGGGATGAATTGCATCCTAATGATACTGAATCGGATCAATGTTATGAATAACAATATCTAATCTATAAAATCGATTCATCGTCGAGAATTGAATAGTATAACATAGGAAGATCTTTTATATATACCTTGTCAAAAATAGGATTCCTGATCCGATAAAGAATACCACTGAATTTATCATTCTTTTCCACTCTTTCTTTTCTATAAACAACGGCATTAATATAAATATAATATAAATAATATTAATATAAAATAAAAATAATATAATAATTAATATATAAAATAAAAAAAATAAAAAAAAAGAGATAAAGATCCCTACATGAAATTAGATCTTACTCCCTGTCTCGCCCTTTTTGGTCGGGGGCAGAGATAAATTGATAAATTCATCAGATCGTCGGATCCTAGTTCGGGACTGACGGGGCTCGAACCCGCAGCTTCCGCCTTGACAGGGCGGTGCTCTGACCGATTGAACTACAATCCCAGCGGGATGTACAGCATACATATTCTTGTGGATCATAAGAGCATTCTATTTGCTGTGTTGTAACATAGACACGAATGATATACGGATATCCACATAGAATAGATATGGACTATACTCTATCTAGCGATATAGTAAGAATAACGCGGTTTAACTAGCAATCCTGTGATTATTTTTATTGCTACAAGATGGATTATCAACCTTTCAATGATAAAAACAAAAATGGGACTCTTTTATTCTTCCATATCGGGCATTTCTGTAAAATAAATGGGTTATATCATAAGAAAGCGGCGAATTTTTGGGCCGAGCTGGATTTGAACCAGCGTAGACATATTGTCAACGAATTTACAGTCCGTCCCCATTAACCGCTCGGGCATCGACCCAGGAAGAATCCATATCATATATACATATATTATATATGATATGGATATGGGATGATATGGATATGGGTTTATTGATAATTGATAATCCACGATCAACTTACTTTCGCAGTACCATATATACATATATTATATATGATATGGATATGGGATGATATGGATATGGGTTTATTGATAATTGATAATCCACGATCAACTTACTTTCGCAGTACCCTACCCCCAGGGGAAGTCGAATCCCCGCTGCCTCCTTGAAAGAGAGATGTCCTGAACCGCTAGACGATAGGGGCATACTCGCCCGACCACCACCAGACTATGATCATAGTATGATCCGTTTTTTGGAATTGTCAATACAATATAAAATAAATATGAATAATGTAATGACGTAATGGTATGATTAGATCCGAAAGACCTTTCCTACTTTCACGATTCTATATAATTATTTTATAAATTTTTTGTTCATAAGTGTCCCATTATCCCATTTTTTTTTTTATTTATTATATTAATATATATATTTATTAATATATATAAATATATTAAATATATAAATAAATATATAATTAATTATAATATATAAAATATAATATATAATTATAAAAAATAGAAAATATATAAAAATCTAAATATAAATTATAAATATAAATCTAAAAAAAAAAGATGTACAATCAAACTTATTTCTCGATTCAATAGAAGCCCAAAGAAAGAAGTTAATACGGTACCGGTTGGTACATGTATCAATCAAATAAATCTTGTTCTGATGGATCGATAAAATAAAAGCAAATACAAGACAAAAAGTGACATCGGTCTTGAAACAATTCACTGTATTGGTATTTCTTAAAAAAGGCATTTTACCCTAGACTTTACTTCTGACTTCACTTCTTTTGTTAAGTCAATCCAATTTCTTGTTCCTGAATGAGTTCCTATGCATACATCTATCTATGTATGTAATATATGTACATATATACATTCAGTATACTCATGATGGAAAATTGCTAATTTATTTTTTTTTTTAAGCCCTTTTAACTCAGTGGTAGAGTAACGCCATGGTAAGGCGTAAGTCATCGGTTCAAATCCGATAAAGGGCTTTTTCCACGAAACTCCAGTCTTCAGTCTTCGTTTTTCAGCAGAGAGGAGAATAGAGAGATCTTGTTGATATTTGTCAATCAAAAAGATAACTATCATTATAAGCATAAACCACCATTATATTATAATGTAATGAGTATTATCAGTTATAGTTTATAAAGTTGTTGAACATTTATTCATTATGTTAATTTATCATTACACTTTTTAGGAGAAGTCGATCCTGTAGTGGTATAGTGGTTCTCCTCATGTTTCCTTATTCATATTTTTTGGATCCCGGGGCATAACTATTCTAGATATCTAATCTTGATTATTAATCACCAAACCAAAGTATTAAAAAAAAGTAAGTGGACCTGACCCGTTGAATCATGACTCTATCAGCTATTCTGATATTCAAGTTCTCTAGAGATGAAATTGTAGAAGCAGACTCTTTTTTATTTATTTATTTTTTATTTCCTTTTGAACCAAGAATTTGTTGATATTTCCGGTTTCATCTTCTCTTGTTACTGGATGCTCCGTAGGAATAAATTGCTATATCCTTCCCCCACAAAGAAAAGTTTATTTCGATAAAAAAATTTCCAATCTCTTTCTTTGATTCCAAAATCAGATATTATTGT